ATCATATTATTTCCAATTCCAAAAATTCGATTTTCAATGTTCCTATTTACGGCGACGAAGAATAAAACTATCACTATATTTGTTCCTTTTCCTACTTCTTCTTCCAAGCGCAGGATAACCCCAAGGGGTTGTGGGTTTTTTTCTACCAATTGGGGCTCTCCCTTCACCGCCCCCATGGGGATGGTCTACAGGGTTCATAACTACTCCTCTTACTACAGGACGCTTACCTAGCCAACACTTAGATCCGGCTCTACCCAAACTTTTTTGGTTCACCCCAACATTACCCACTTGTCCGACTGTTGCTAAGCAGTTTTTGGATATCAAACGGACCTCCCCAGATGGTAATCTTAATGTGGCCGATTTACCCTCTTTTGCAATCAGTTTCGCTACAGCGCCTGCTGCTCTAGCTAATTGTCCACCCTTTCCAAGTGTGATTTCTATGTTATGTATGGCCGTGCCTAAGGGCATATCGGTTGAAGTAGATTCTTCTTTTTTATCAATAAAAACCCCTTCCCAAACTGTACAAGCTTCTTCCAAAGCATACGGCTTTCTAGATGTATATGATGATATCTAGACAGATGGATTTTATATGAATCGTATGATGAAGTACCACATGAGTGGATATATAGGAATCCAAATCTGCCGAATCACTTATGTTATGATCTTCTACATCCTAGGTCTCCCCGTTCCGTCATCTGGCTTATGTTCTTCATGTAGCATTCAGACCGGATGACTCTATGAAATTACGTCGATACTTGCACATATTACGGGTAACGTAGGAGACATCTCTATTTTTCCCCGGGGGGTCTTTCTAATTATCACTGCTTAACTTTCAATTCGCCTCTGACCATCAAATGAAATGTGAATAACCCGTCCTCCTCTCTTTGAAACAAGGGGCGCTTCCGGTTCTGTGCGCGCTTCAAACAATTTTGTCTTCTCCATATTACCATATCTCTAGAGTCAATAATTTTCTATGAGGAACTACTGAACTCAATCACTTGCTGCCGTTACTCAACAGTTTTCTGTTGAGGTCTATCCCGTAGAGGTACTCCAATTGGATCAGTGATCGATTTATAGGTTTCGTCGTAAACCTAATTGGTTACTTCCAATTACGTAAATCAATAGTTCAAACCGCACTCAAAGGTAGGGCATTTCCCATTGATATAGGAACTTCTGTACCAGAAACAATGGTATCTCCAATTATAGCCCCTCTGGGATGTAAAATATATCTCTTCTCACCATCCCCATAGTGTATGAGACAAATGTATGCATTTCGATTAGGGTCATATTCTATGGTTACGATTCTACCAGATATCCCTTTTTCATTCCGTCGAAAGTCGATTTTACGGTATAGACGCTTATGACCTCCCCCTCTATGCCCTGCGGTAATGATCCCTCTGGCATTACGACCTTTACCACAACGATGCTGTCCATAGATCAAATTATTTCGTGGATTGGATTTCACTTGACTGTCTACGGCTCCATTGCGTGTGCTCGGGGTAGAAGTTTTGTATAAATGTATTGCCGTGTTATTAAGTCTTTTGCTTTAAGTTCTTTTCTCTATAAGAGGTGGAATAGAATAACCCGGTTGAAGCGTAATGATCATACGTCTGTAATGCATTGTATGTCCCATAATAGGTCCCATCCTTTTACCCTTTCCCGGGAGTCGATGACTATTCATAGCTCTTACCTTGACACCAAAGAAGAGTTCGACCCAATGCTTTATTTCTGTCCTAGTTGATCCTGATTCGACATTAGAAGTATATTGATTGTTCCCCAATAACCGAATACTTTTTTCTGTAAATACTGCATATTTGATTCCATCCATAAATCCATTTTCTTCCCTATGAGTTCCAGTATCGATAAGAATTCTAGTTCTTACTGTTCATATGTTATGGTATGAATATACCATACCAATTCGCTATGTATGGATGATGAGATTCCATTGATACAGAGCCAATTCCAATAGACTTATTGAATGTTCCCATTGGCGTGCATCCAGCAGGAATTGAACCTACGAATTTGCCAATTATGAGTTGGGCGCTTTAACCATTCAGCCATGGATGCTTAACAGGGATCATCGTACATCGTGAATAACCAAATTCCAATTGAAATGAAATCTTTAGGAGGAATCAATGAAACGACATCAATTCAAATCCTGGATATTCGAATTGAGAGAGATATTGAGAGAGATCAAGAATTCTCACTATTTCTTAGATTCATGGATCAAATTCGATTCAGTGGGATCTTTCACTCACATTTTTTTCCACCAAGAACGTTTTATGAAACTATTTGACCCCCGAATTTGGAGTATCCTACTTTCACGTGATTCACAGGGTGCAACAAGCAATCGATATTTCACGATCAAAGGTGTAGTACTGCTTGTAGTAGTGGTCCTTATATCTCGTATTAACAATCGAAAGATGGTCGAAAGAAAAAATCTCTATTTGATGGGGCTTCTTCCTATACCTATGAATTCCATTGGACCCAGAAAGGAGACATTGGAAGAATCTTTTTGGTCTTCCAATAGAAATAGGTTGATTGTTTCGCTCCTGTATCTTCCAAAAGGGAAAAAGATTTCTGAGAGTTGTTTCATGGATCCGCAAGAGAGTACTTGGGTTATCCCAATAAAGAAAAAGCGTATCATGCCTGAATCTAACCGGGGTTCGCGGTGGTGGAGGAACCGGATCGGAAAAAATAGGGATTCTAGTTGTCAGATATCTAAGGAAACCGTAGCTGGAATTGAGATCTCATTCAAAGAGAAAGATAGCAAATATCTGGAGTTTCTTTTTTTATCCTATACGGATGATCCGATCCGCAAGGACCATGATTGGGAATTTTTTGATCGTCTTTCTCCGAGGAAGAAACGAAACATAATCAACTTGAATTCGGGACAGCTATTCAAAATCTTAGGGAAAGACTTGATTTGTTATCTCATGTCTGCTTTTCGTGAAAAAAGACCAATTCAGGGGGAGAGTTTCTTCAAACAACAAGGAGCTGGGGCAACTATGCAATCCAATGATATTGAGCATGTTTCCCATCTCTTCTCGAGAAACAAGTGGGGTATTTCTTTGCAAAATTGTGCTCAATTTCATATGTGGCAATTCCGCCAAGATCTCTTCGTTAGTTGGGGGAAGAATCAGCACGAATCGTATTTTTGGAGGAACGTCTCGAGAGAGAATTGGATTTGGTTAGACAATGTGTGGTTGGTAAACAAGGATCGGTTTTTTAGCAAGGTACGGAATGTATTGTCAAATATTCAATATGATTCCACAAGGTCTATTTTCGTTCAAGTAACGGATTATAGCCAAT